CCATTATGTGGCATAGGTGTTACATCACGTACGAAACTTAATAGTATACCACTTCTACGAATGGCCCGTAATGCTGCGTCTCTTCCGAGACCTGGACCTTTTATCATAACTTCTGCTCGTTGCATACCCTGATCAACTAAAGTACGAATAGCATTTGCGGCGGCGGCTTGAGCAGCATAGGGTGTCCGTCTTCGTGTGCCTTTGAATCCAGAAGTACCGGCGGAGGCCCAAGAAACCACCCGACCTCGTACATCTGTAACAGTTACAATGGTATTGTTGAAACTCGCTTGAACATGAATAACCCCTTTTGGTATTCTACGCCCATTCTTACGTGAACCAATACGTCCATTCCTACGCGAACCAACTCTTGGTATAGGTTTTGCCATATTTTATTATCTCATAAATATGAATCAGAAATATATAGAAAGATACGGAGATATCCATTTCATGTTAAAGCAGATCCTTTATTTTTACATGGCCCTTCCTTGAGAAACTTTAGAAAGATTATCCTTGTCTCTGTTTATGTTTCGGATTGGAACAAATCACTATAATTCGTCCGCGCCTACGGATCAGTCGACATTTTTCACAAATTTTACGAACAGAAGCCCTTATTTTCATATTTCTCACTCCTTACCTTAATTTGGAATCTATTCCTTGGAAGAAAATAAGCCTCTTGTATTTTTTAGCTTCGAATTGGATCCCCCATGAAAGGAATGTTTTCAAAAATTATCTAATCGCTCGAATCTTTGTTGCGAAGTCTGTAAATTATACGTCCCCTGGTTGAATCATACCGGCTTATTTCGATTTTGACTCTATCTCCCGGCAGTATCCGTATTAAACTGCGTCGGATCCTCCCTGAAATATAACCTAGAATTAGATCTTCATTATCTAAACGGACCCGGACCGTTGGGAAGTGATTCAGTAATTAAACCTTCATGAATCAATTTTTGTTCTTTCATTCCAGGTAACCCCCTTGAAGTATCAACTAATGGAGGAAGAGTTATATAACTCACTTTTCCCCTCTATTTCACAAATAGGAAGTTAGAGATAAAATTAGGATACCGGAGGAGGATCACCATATATAACACAAAATTTCTCCTCCAATTTTTTCTAGTCTAGCTTCTCGATCTGTCATTATGCCTCGAGAAGTAGAAAGAATTACAATTCCCATTCCACCTAAAATTGTAGGAATTTTTTGATAGTTGGAATGGATTCGTAGACCAGGTCGACTGATACGTTTTAAAATAGTTCTATATATTCCTTTCCTAGTCCTTCTATGGCGCAAGGTTGAAACCAAGAAATATTTGTTACTTTCCTGATGTTTCCGAACGTTTTCAATAAAACCTTCTCGTAGGAGTATTTTAACAATGTTTTCGGTGATATTAGTGGATGCTATTCGAACCGTTCCTTTTTTACTCATGTCAGCATTTCTTATAGAAGTTATTATATCAGCAATAGCGTCTCTGCCCATGACGAATTATTGTATTGGTGCTTCCTAATTTTGATATAATCAACATGTTTTTTTTTTTACTTGAATTATTCAATTATTAATTAAGAAATTAGTTACTAAAAGTATATGCGTGAGACACAATCTACTAATTCGATCCGTTTCAGATATCCTACTATAACTATATCATAGTTTCATCCACTAGTATTTATAATACCTCGGGAGCTAATGAAACTATTTTAGTAAAATGCAACTGTCTCAATTCCCGAGCAATCGCCCCAAAAATTCGAGTTCCTTTTGGATTTCCTTCTTGATCAATGACAACCGCTGCATTGTCATCATATCGTATTATCATACCGTTGTCACGTTTGAGTTCTTTACATGTACGTACAATTACAGCTCTAATTACTTCTGATCTTTCTAGAGGCATATTGGGCACTACTTCTTTGATTACAGCAACAATAACGTCACCAATATGAGCATATCGGTGATTACCAGCCCCTATGATTCGAATACACATCAATTCCCGAGCTCCGCTGTTATCTGCTACATTCAAAAGGGTCTGAGGTTGAATCATATCATTTTTATTTGAATCTGTTATTTCAATGCAAAGAATGAGGAAAAAAAGAAATAGTGTTTGTCTATAAATAAATAAACCCGTGGTTGTTTTTTCATCCTCAATACCCCTTTTGTTTATGTTTAGTTCTACATCCTTATCCTGAAATAACAAATTGCGTTCGTATAGGCATTTTGCACGCAGCTATTGAAATAGCTGTTCTGGCTACAGTTTCGGATACTCCACCCATTTCATAAAGTATTCGACCTGGTTTAACAACGGATACCCAATATTCGGGGGATCCCTTCCCCGAACCCATACGTGTTTCTGTAGGTCTTACTGTAACAGGTTTGTCGGGAAATATACGTACCCATATTTTTCCACCACGACGCGCATATCGTGTCATTGCTCTTCGCCCTGCTTCTATTTGTCTAGCTGTGATCCAAGCGGGTTCAAGTGCCTGAAGAGCGTATCTGCCGAAACAAATCTGATTGCCCCGACAAGATATTCCCTTCATTCTTCCTCTATGTTGCTTACGAAATCTGGTTCTTTTGGGGTTATAGTTGATGGTTTTTTCTTAATCAATCCCACCTCTACTACAGAACCGGACATGAGAGTTTCTTCTCATCCAGCTCCTCGCGAATGAAAGAATTCGATACAGATACACATGTATTTATTAATAACTAATACACTAAACTAAGTAATGGGATTTATTGATATTTCATTTATTAAATAGGAAGCTGTATATACGACTAGATGTGTATATTGATAGATATACATAATGCTTCTTTATTTATATTATAACGAATCCTTATATTTTTTTTTTTTTATTTATTGGAATATTGTCTTGATTCGATAAGAGTAATAAAAAAAAAAATAAGGGTTTCGCGGGCGGATATTGACTCTTTCCTGTTCCATTCGTAGGATTAATCCATGATCTCTCAGAGTAAATCAATTTGTTCTTGGTTTGTTCCGCCATCCCACCCGATGAATCATTAGGATTCGTTTTTATTTTCATTTTAATAGAATCTTATATAATCACAGGTTTCGTCGTTCCTATAGCTTCTCCAGGAATGGTTAGGCCTGAACTCTGCAATGGAGCTCCCAACAAAATTCGTTCCCGAGCCAATCTCCTTAGTTTCTATTAACCCCGGGCTCTTTATTATTTATTATTATTTATATCAATATTAATGCTTTATCACACTGCCTTTTATGAGGTGACCATACATATTGGAATCATCTATCATTGATCTTTTTGTTCTCTCTTTCTATCACCTTTCCATTTATCCGCATCCCCTTATTTTTATTTATTTTTTTTTTTCCTTCAGAATCTATAATCAGATTTTTTTTATGGAAAATCTCAGTTGTTACAACTATATGATTGATCCAGTCATATAGTGACTGTTTCTTGGGATCTCGACAATACGAAGCAATAAGTTGGTTATTAGTTTTTAGTTTCTTTTTTTATAGTTATTAAGTTCATAGTGGGGATTTTTTGAAGCCCAACTCTAAACTCTAAAGAAAAAACTAACGAGTCACACACTAAGCATAGCAATTATATTAAAAAAAGATTAATCGATTTTTTATTCAACCTTATAGAATTAGAATTGTTTATTTTTATTTTATTTAACGGAAAAACAGAAACTGTTTCTAATTTTTTGTTCTATCACTGGACAGAACGGCAAGATAAATAAAGGGTCTATTTATTATTCTTCATCCACAAATATCCAAATTTTTAGGCCTAATACTCCATGGATAGTTCGAATTGTATAGGAACAATGATCAATTTTAGCGCGAATTGTTTGTAGAGGAACCCTACCTTCTCTGATCCATTCGACACGTGCAATTTCTTTTCCGTCGATACGCCCTGCAATTTGTATTTGAATTCCCTTTGTATCTGTTTGTTCAGTTAATTCAATAGCTCTTTTCATTGCCTTTCGGAACGAAACTCTATTTCTTAATTGTGAAGCCATATATTCCGCAAGAATATTAGGGTGTCCATAAGGTTTTTCAATTCTTGTAATAGCAATGTTGAGTCTTCGGTTCACAGAACGAAACTCTTTTTGTACATTCATCTGTAATTCTTCGATCCCTCGTGTTCGGCCCTCTATTAATAAATTTGGGAACCCAATATAGATTATGACTTGGATCAAATCGATTCTTTTTTGAATTTCTATGCGTGCAATTCCAATTCCTTCGAAACCTGGGGATATTCTCTTATTTTTTTGTACATAGTTCTTGATACAATTCCGTATTTTCTCATCTTCTTGTAGACCTACAGAAAAATTTTTCGGTTGTGCGAACCAAAAGGAATGATGATTTTGGGTTGTACCAAGTCTGAAACCAAGTGGATTTATTTTTTGTCCCATATTTTTTGATTATATAATCTTTCCATTTCTTTTTTTTTTTTTCTAAATAGGAATCTAAATCTTAAATTCATCTAAAGAAAATTGAGATTTCTCTTCTCTAAACAAGTTTAATACAATTGTTATATGACAAGTGGGCCTTTTTATCGGATAACTACGTCCTCGAGCCCTAGGTCTTAACTTTTTCACAAAAGGACCCCCATTGACTTCGGCTTTACTAATGAATGAATCAGCTTCGTTCAAACCCATATTATGACTAGCGTTTGCTGCTGCAGAATAAACCAATTTTAAAATGGGAGACGATGCTCGATAAGGCATGAGTTCCAGTATCATAAGTGTTTCCTCATAAGAGCGCCCGCGAATCTGATCAATTACTCTTCGCGCTTTGAAAACAGACATACATATATGTTGAGCTAAAACTTTGACTTTTCTATCTGAATTCGAGTTTTTTTTTTTTATCATAAGGTTTATCCCCCGCCAATGAATGATAAGTATCTATTTTTTTGAATTCCAAATTAACGACGAGATTTATTATCGTTTCTCGCATGTCTCGCGAAAGTCAGAGTAGGCGCGAATTCTCCCAATTTGTGACCTACCATACGATCTGTTATATAAATAGGGAAATGTTCCTTTCCATTATGAATAGCGATTGTATGGCCAATCATTTTGGGTATAATGGTAGATGCCCGAGACCAAGTTACTATTATTTCTTTCTCCTCCCTCATGTTGAGTTTTTCCATTTTTCTGGATAAATGATTAGCTACAAAAGGATTTTTTTTTTAGTGAACGTGTCACAGCTGATTACTCCCTTTTTTTTTTATTTTACATTTTAAAGATTGGCATTCTATGTCCAATAGAATATCTCGATCTAAGTATGAAGGTAAGAATAAATACAATAATGATGAATGGAAAAAAGAGAAAATCCTTTAGCTAGATAAGGGGCGGATGTAGCCAAGTGGATCAAGGCAGTGGATTGTGAATCCACCATGCGCGGGTTCAATTCCCGTCGTTCGCCCATCACATTATTTCAAATTCAAAAAATTCGATTTTCAATATTCCTATTTACGGCGACGAAGAATAAAACTATCACTATATTTTTTCCTTTTCCTACTTCTTCTTCCAAGCGCAGGATAACCCCAGGGGGTTGTAGGTTTTTTTCTACCAATTGGGGCTCTCCCTTCCCCGCCCCCATGGGGATGGTCTACAGGGTTCATAACTACTCCTCTTACTACAGGGCGCTTACCTAGCCAACACTTCGATCCGGCTCTGCCCAAACTTTTTTGGTTCACCCCAACATTACCCACTTGTCCGACTGTTGCTAAGCAGTTTTTGGATATCAAACGGACCTCCCCAGATGGTAATCTTAATGTGGCCGATTTACCCTCTTTTGCAATCAGCTTCGCTACAGCGCCTGCAGCTCTAGCTAATTGTCCACCCTTTCCAAGTGTGATTTCTATGTTATGTATGGCCGTGCCTAAGGGCATATCGGTTGAAGTAGATTCTTCTTTTTTATCAATAAAAACCCCTTCCCAAACTGTACAAGCTTCTTCCAAAGCATACGGCTTTCTAGATGTATATGATGATATCTAGACAGATGGATCTTATATGAATCATATGATGAAGTACCACATGAGTGGATATATAGGAATCCAAATCTGCCGAATCACTCATGTATGATCTTCTACATCCTAGGTCTCCCCGTTCCGTCATCTGGCTTATGTTCTTCATGTAGCATTCAGACCGAATGACTCTATGAAATTACGTCGATACTTCCACATATTACGGGTAACGTAGGAGACATCTCTATTTTTCCCCCGGGGGATCTTTATAATTACCACTGCTTAGCTTTCAATTCGCCTCTGACCATCAAATTAAATGTGAATAACCCGTCCTCCTCTCTTTGAAACAAGGGGCGCTTCCGGTTCTGTGCGTGCTTCAAACAATTTTGTCTTCTCCATATTACCATATCTCTAGAGTCAATAATTTTCTATGAGGAACTACTGAACTCAATCACTTGCTGCCGTTACTCAACAGTTTTCTGTTGAGGTCTATCCCATGGAGGTACTCAAATTGGATCAGTGATTGATTTCTAGGTTTCGTCGTAAACCTAATTGGTTACTTCCAATTACGTAAATCAATAGTTCAAACCGCACTCAAAGGTAGGGCATTTCCCATTGATATAGGAACTTCTGTACCAGAAACAATGGTATCTCCAATTATAGCCCCTCTGGGATGTAAAATATATCTCTTCTCACCATCCCCATAGTGTATGAGACAAATGTATGCATTTCGATTAGGGTCGTATTCTATGGTTACAATTCTACCAGATATGTCTTTTTCATTCCGTCGAAAATCGATTTTACGGTATAGACGCTTATGACCTCCCCCTCTATGCCTTGCGGTAATGATTCCTCTGGCATTACGACCTTTACCACAACGATGCTGTCCATAGATCAAATTATTTCGTGGATTGGATTTCACTTGACTGTCTACGGCTCCATTGCGTGTGCTCGGGGTAGAAGTTTTGTATAAATGTATCGCCGTGTTATTAAGTATTTTGCTTTAAGTTCTTTTCTCTATAAGAGGTGGAATAGAATAACCCGGTTGAAGCGTAATGATCATACGTCTGTAATGCATTGTATGTCCCATAATAGGTCCCATTCTTCTACCCTTTCCCGGGAGTCGATGACTATTCATAGCTATTACCTTGACACCAAAGAAGAGTTCGACCCAATGCTTTATTTCTGTCCTAGTTGATCCTGACTCGACATTAGAAGTATATTGATTGTTCCCCAATAACCGAATACTTTTTTCTGTAAATACTGCATATTTGATTCCATCCATAAATCCATTTTCTTCCCTATGAGTTCCAGTATCGATAAGAATTCTAGTTCTTACTGTTCATATGTTATGGTATGAATATACCATACCAATTCGGTATGTATGGATGATGAGATTCCATTGATACAGAGCCAATTCCAATAGACTTATTGAACGTTCCCATTGGCGTGCATCCAGCAGGAATTGAACCTACGAATTTGCCAATTATGAGTTGGGCGCTTTAACCATTCAGCCATGGATGCTTAACAGGGCTCATCGTACATCGTGAATAACCAAATTCCAATTGAAATGAAATCTTTAGGAGGAATCAATGAAAATCTTTAGGAGGAATCAATGAAACGACATCAATTCAAATCCTGGATCTTCGAATTGAGAGAGATATTGAGAGAGATCAAGAATTCTCACTATTTCTTAGATTCATGGATCAAATTCGATTCAGTGGGATCTTTCACTCCCATTTTTTTCCACCAAGAACGTTTTATGAAACTCTTTGACCCCCGAATTTGGAGTATCCTACTTTCACGTGATTCACAGGGTTCAACAAGCAATCGATATTTCACGATCAAAGGTGTAGTACTGCTTGTAGTAGTGGTCCTTATATCTCGTATTAACAATCGAAAGATGGTCGAAAGAAAAAATCTCTATTTGATGGGGCTTCTTCCTATACCTATGAATTCCATCGGACCCAGAAATGAGACATTGGAAGAATCTTTTTGGTCTTCCAATATCAATAGGTTGATTGTTTCGCTCCTGTATCTTCCAAAAGGGAAAAAGATTTCTGAGAGTTGTTTCATGGATCCGCAAGAGAGTACTTGGGTTCTCCCAATAAATAAAAAGCGTATCATGCCTGAATCGAACCGGGGTTCGCGGTGGTGGAGGAACCGGATCGGAAAAAAGAGGGATTCTAGTTGTAAGATAGCTAATGAAACCATAGCTGGAATTGAGATCTCATTCAAAGAGAAAGATAGCAAATATCTGGAGTTTCTTTTTTTATCCTATACGGATGATCCGATCCGCAAGGACCATGATTGGGAATTGTTTGATCGTCTTTCTCCGAGGAAGAAGCGAAACATAATCAACTTGAATTCGGGACAGCTATTCGAAATCTTAGGGAAAGACTTGATTTGTTATCTCATGTCTGCTTTTCGTGAAAAAAGACCAATTGAAGGGGGGGGTTTCTTCAAACAACAAGGAGCTGAGGCAACTATTCAATCAAATGATATTGAGCATGTTTCCCATCTCTTCTCGAGAAACAAGTGGGGTATTTCTTTGCAAAATTGTGCTCAATTTCATATGTGGCAATTCCGCCAAGATCTCTTCGTTAGTTGGGGGAAGAATCAGCACGAATCGGATTTTTTGAGGAACGTATCGAGAGAGAATTGGATTTGGTTAGACAATAATGTGTGGTTGGTAAACAAGGATCGGTTTTTTAGCAGGGTACGGAATGTATTGTCAAATATTCAATATGATTCCACAAGATCTATTTTCGTTCAAGTAACGGATTCTAGCCAATCGAAAGGATCTTCTGATCAATCCAGAGATCATTTCGATTCCATTAGAAATGAGGATTCAGAATATCACACATTGATCGATCAAACAGAGATTCAACAACTAAAAGAAAGATCGATTCTTTGGGATCCTTCCTTTCTTCAAACGGAACGAACAGAGATAGAATCAGATCGATTCCCGAAATGCCTTTTTGGATCTTCCTCAATGTCCCGGCTATTCACGAAACGTGAGAAGCAGATGAATAATCATCTGCTTCCGAAAGAAATCGAAGAATTTCTTGGAAATCCTACAAGATCAATTCGTTCTTTTTTCTCTGACAGATGGTCAGAACTTCATCTGGGTTCGAATCCTACTGAGAGGTCCACTAGAGATCAGAAATTTTTGAAGAAAAAACAAGATGTTTCTTTTGTCCCTTCCAGGCGATCGGAAAATAAAGAAATGGTTGATATATTCAAGATAATTACGTATTTACAAAATACCGTCTCAATTCATCCTATTTCATCAGATACGGGATGTGATATGGTTCCGAAGGATGAACCAGATATGGACAGTTCCAATAAGATTTCATTCTTGAACAAAAATCTATTTTTGGATTTATTTCATCTATTCCATGACCGGAACAAAGGGGGATACACGTTACACCACGATTTTGAATCAGAAGAGAGATTTCAAGAAATGGCGGATCTATTCACTCTATCAATAACCGAGCCGGATCTGGTGTATCATAGGGGATTTGCCTTTTCTATTGATTCCTACGGGTTGGATCAAAAAAAATTCTTGAATGAGGTATTCAACTCCAGAGATGAATCGAAAAAGAAATCTTTATTGGTTCTACCTCCTCTTTTTTATGAGGAGAATGAATCTTTTTATCGAAGGATCAGAAAAAAATCGGTCCGGATCTACTGCGGGAATGATTTGGAAGATCCAAAACTAAAAACAGCGGTATTTGCTAGCAACAACATCACGGAGGCAGTCAATCAATATAGATTGATCCGAAATCTGATTCAAATCCAATATAGCACCTATGGGTACATAAGAAATGTATCGAATCGATTCTTTTTAATGACTAGATCCGATCGCAACTTCGAATATGGAATTCAAAGGGATCAAATAGGAAATGATACTCTGAATCATATAACTATAATGAAATATACGATCAACCAACATTTATCGAATTTGAAAAAGAGTCAGAAGAAATGGTTTGATCCTCTTATTTCTCGAACCGAGAGATCCATGAATCGGGATCCTGATGCATATAGATACAAATGGTCCAATGGGAGC